AATGATGAGCCTGATTAAAGGACTATCGTGATAGGATAAAATATGTAGTAACCCTATACTACCCTCATTACATCTAACAGAATCAAACTATCACTATTAAGCATCAAAAGCCATCGTGCACCATACACCAAGATGTAAAAATAAATCCTCAGCGCAGAAAAGTAAGCTAAATAAAGCTAATGGGTTCATACCCCATAAATAGAGTTAAACTCTCTTCTCTAATGCCTAGAAACTCAACTAAAATTCTTCTACTAACCACTTTAATAGGAGGGATACTAATATCTGTATCCTCCAACTCTTGATTAGGAGCATGAATAGGATTGGAAATCAATCTAATATCATTTATTCCTCTGATATCTAACGTCAAAAATCTGTACAATACAGAAGCCTCACTAAAATATTTTATTGTACAAGTATTAGCCTCAGCAACATTACTCTTCATAGTAGTAATAAAAACCCTCGCAGAAGATCTATTCACATTAGAAAGAAGCACATATACATCTATAATCATTTGTACCCCCCTCCTGTTAAAAAGTGGAGCAGCCCCCCTCCACTGATGATTCCCAGGAGTAATGGAAGGATTAAGATGAGAAAATTGTGCACTACTAATAACGATTCAAAAAGCAGCCCCATTGATATTAATATCATACCTGATTGAAATCAATGCCTTTACACTAAGAGTTATTCTACTATCAACAATAGTAGGATCAATTGGAGGTTTAAATCAAACCTCAATACGAAAAATTTTAACATACTCATCCATCAACCACACAGGATGAATACTTATTGCACTAACTACAAGCGAAAGCCTGTGAATAATATATTTCGCAATCTATTCAACACTGGCACTAACAGTAGTATCAGCCATCAAGCTATCCGGAACATCTTTTATTAATCAAACTATATTAACAAACAAGGAAGCCACCCTAATAAAATTTATAATATTCACTTCCCTACTCTCTTTAGGAGGACTCCCGCCGTTCCTAGGATTTCTTCCCAAATGAATTGTTATTCAAGCCATAATTACAAACAACATAGCCCCATTAGCAACAATCGTAGTAGTAACTTCATTAATCACCTTATATTACTACTTAAAAATCTCATACTCAAGATTTATGATTCTAAATGTAGAACCAAAATGAAACTTAAAATCCCACAAAAACGAAACAAAAAAGAACGTAATAGCAGTAATCTTATCATCAATCTCTATAATAGGGATAACGATCTGCACAATCATCACTAACATCAATTAAAGTGAAGGCCTTAAGTTAAAAGTAAACTAATAACCTTCAAAGCTATAAATAAAGGGCTATCCTTTAGGCCTTGGTAAGTTTAAACTCACCCCTACAGAATTGCATTCTGTAATCACAAAATGAATACAAGGCCCCAAAAGGTATTTCTAGTGGAAGAACAACGTAATGCCCCTAAATAGATTTACAGCCTATCGCCTACTTATTAATCTCAGCCATCCCACTAATTTTCACCCGATGATTCTTCTCAACAAATCACAAAGATATTGGAACTTTATATTTCGTGTTTGGAGCTTGATCAGGAATAGTTGGAACATCTCTGAGAATACTTATTCGAACTGAACTAGGGCAACCAGGATCTCTAATTGGAGATGATCAAATCTATAATGTCATCGTCACAGCTCACGCCTTTGTTATAATTTTCTTTATAGTTATGCCTATTATAATTGGTGGTTTCGGAAACTGATTAGTTCCACTAATATTAGGAGCACCAGATATAGCATTCCCACGAATAAACAACATAAGATTCTGGCTGCTCCCCCCTTCCCTAACACTTCTACTTACTAGTAGAACGGTAGAAAGCGGTGTAGGAACAGGTTGAACTGTTTACCCCCCTCTTGCTAGAGGAATTGCTCATGCTGGAGCATCTGTAGACCTAGCAATCTTCTCATTACACTTAGCAGGAGTCTCATCCATCTTAGGTGCAGTAAACTTTATTACAACAACAATCAACATAAAACCAAAGAACATAAAACCCGAACGAATCCCGCTATTTGTATGATCAATTGCCATTACCGCCTTACTACTTCTTCTATCTTTACCGGTATTAGCAGGAGCAATTACCATACTATTAACAGACCGTAATCTAAATACATCCTTTTTTGATCCCGCAGGAGGGGGAGACCCGATTCTATACCAACACTTATTTTGATTCTTCGGACATCCTGAAGTTTACATTCTCATCCTACCAGGATTTGGTATGGTTTCACACATCATTTGCCATGAAAGAGGGAAAAAGGAAGCCTTTGGAAATCTGGGAATAATCTTTGCTATACTAGCAATTGGTCTACTAGGATTTGTAGTATGAGCTCACCATATATTCACTGTAGGTATAGACGTTGACACACGAGCATACTTTACATCAGCGACAATAATTATTGCAGTACCAACTGGTATTAAAATCTTCAGATGACTTGCCACAATGTATGGAACCCGAATAACTTATAGAGCAGCCTGCTTATGAGCTCTAGGGTTTGTATTCCTATTCACAATAGGAGGTCTTACAGGAGTAGTACTAGCAAACTCATCAATCGACATCGTATTACATGATACTTACTATGTAGTAGCCCACTTCCACTATGTATTGTCAATAGGAGCAGTATTTGCAATTATAGGAGGATTCGTCCAATGATTCCCATTATTTACAGGACTTACAATAAACCCTAAATGATTAAAGGCTCAATTTGCTGTTATATTTGTAGGAGTAAACCTAACATTCTTCCCTCAACATTTCCTAGGATTAGCTGGTATACCACGACGATACTCAGATTACCCAGACGCATACACTACATGAAACATTATCTCATCAATAGGGTCAACCATCTCATTTGTAAGAGTAATGATATTCCTATTCATCATATGAGAAAGAATTACATCAAACCGACCAATCTTATTCCCCACACATACGAGAAATTCAGTAGAATGATTACAAAATTTCCCACCAGCAGAACACAGATACTCAGAGCTACCAACAATCTCCTTAATCAACTAATATAAACTCTAACGTGGCAGATAAGTGCGGTGGATTTAAGCTCCACAAATAAAGTTTTAAACTTTCATTAGAAAAATGGCAACATGATTAAAATTAACACTACAAGATAGAGCATCACCCGTCATAGAGCAATTAATCTTCTTCCACGATCATGCACTAATAATTATATTAATAATTATCACTGCAGTATTTTATACAATAATCATAATTATCCAAAATAAACAAACTAGACGATTTATATTAGAAGGACAAATGGTTGAAACCCTATGAACAATCGCGCCCGCAATTATCCTAGTATTTATTGCAATCCCATCTCTACGTCTACTATATCTAATAGATGAAATCCACAACCCAGCAATAACCTTAAAAACAGTAGGACACCAATGATATTGAAGCTATGAATATTCAGACTTTACAAAACTCGAATTTGACTCATATATAGTACAACAAGAGGACCAACCAATTAATACATTTCGACTACTAGATACAGATAACCGAGTGGTGTTACCAATAAATTCACCAATCCGAATAATTGTAACAGCAGCAGATGTATTACACTCATGAACAGTACCAAGCCTAGGAGTGAAAACGGATGCCACCCCAGGACGACTCAACCAAATAAGATTTTCAATTAACCGACCAGGCCTATTATATGGACAATGCTCAGAAATCTGCGGAGCAAATCATAGATTTATACCAATCGTAATTGAAAGTGTATCAACAAATCAATTCATTAACTGAGTATCAAAAGTAAGAGAGTCATCAGATGACTGAAAGCAAGTAATGGTCTCTTAAACCAGTTTATAGTATTTTAGCAAATACTTCTGATGATAAAGGATTAGTTAATTATATAACATCAGAATGTCAAACTGGAATAATCATAAAGATATCCTTTTATACCTCAAATAATACCTATAGAATGAACCTTACTGTACATTACATTTATAACAACATTCCTAATATTTAACATCATAAATTACTTCGCCCAATCACCCAATAAGAAAAGAAAAACAAAAAAATCTATTGAAATCAACAAAACAATTTGAAAATGATAAGAAATCTATTCTCTATTTTTGACCCAACAACAGAAATCAATAATCTACCATTAAACTGAACAAGAACAACTATTGGAATTCTATTAATTCCAACGAGAATGTGATTAATCCCATCCCGAAACAGTATAATAGTAAGCCTACTAATAAATAAACTTCACCAAGAAATAAAAACAATCCTAAGAAAAGGAAATGAAAACAAAGGAAATTCATTCATCCTAACATCCTTATTCTTAATAATCTTAACAAACAATTTCCTAGGACTATTCCCATATATTTTTACCAGAACAAGTCACCTAACACTTACGCTAACCTTAGCCCTACCAATATGATTAAGATTTATACTATTCGGGTGAATTAAAAACACCAATCACATATTTGAACATTTAGTCCCACAAGGGACACCAACCATACTAATACCATTTATAGTAATCATCGAAACAATTAGTAATTTAATCCGACCAGGAACTCTAGCAGTACGATTAACTGCAAACATAATTGCAGGACATCTACTACTAACTTTACTAGGGAATAACGGGCCGTCCATAAGACATACACTATTAACTGTATTAATTATTGCACAAATCCTTCTACTAATCTTAGAAGCAGCAGTAGCAATTATCCAATCATATGTATTTGCAATCCTAAGAACTTTATACTCTAGAGAAGTTAACTAATGTCAATACACGAAAACCACTCCTTTCATATAGTAAATAAAAGACCATGACCCCTCACAGGCGCAATCGGAGCAATAGTAACCCTAATAGGGTTAATTAAATGATTTCACCAATACGATGATAGATTATTAAGAATTGGAGCAATCATTACCATCTTAACTATAATCCAATGATGACGAGACGTAACCCGAGAAGGAACTTATCAAGGGCTACATACTAAAATAGTAACAAAAGGCCTGCGATGAGGGATAATCTTATTTATTGTATCAGAAGTATTATTCTTCGTATCATTCTTTTGAGCATTCTTCCACTCAAGACTATCTCCAACGATTGAACTAGGATCAACTTGACCACCAACAGGGATCCAACCATTTAACCCACTACAAGTACCCTTACTAAACACGGCAATCCTACTAGCATCAGGAGTAACTGTAACATGAGCTCATCATGGATTATTAGAAAATAACACCACCCAAACAACCCAAGGATTATTCTTCACCGTCCTATTAGGGTTATACTTCACCGCACTACAAGCATATGAGTATCTTGAAGCACCATTTACCATTGCAGACTCCGCATATGGATCAACATTCTTTGTAGCAACGGGATTTCACGGGCTACATGTAATTATCGGAACAACATTTTTAACTACATGTTTAATACGACACACAACATTACACTTCTCATCAAACCACCACTTTGGTTTTGAAGCAGCAGCATGATATTGACATTTTGTAGACGTAGTCTGATTATTCTTATATATTTCAATCTACTGATGAGGAAGATAAAACAATATTTATCTAATACAAAAAAGTATACTTGACTTCCAATCAAGAAATTTGTGAAAACAAGATAAATAATTATAATAATCACAACAGCAGCAACAATAACCCTAACCTTATCAACAGCAATTATAATACTAGCAACCTTAATCTCAAAAAAAATCAATGAAGACCGGGAAAAAAGATCACCATTCGAATGTGGATTCGACCCAAAAAATTCAGCACGACTTCCTTTCTCATCACGATTCTTCTTAATCGCAGTAATTTTCATAATTTTTGATGTAGAAATTGCCCTACTTCTACCCATACCAATCACAATGATATCATCAAACATAAAAACATGAATAATAATTAGATCAGCATTCCTATTTATCCTAATCATTGGGTTATATCACGAATGAAATCAGGGGTCCCTAGAATGAAGAAATTAAGGGGCTATAGTTAATAATAACATTTGAGTTGCATTCAAAAAGTACTACCTTAAATAGTTAGTCTCACTAACACATTATGAGCGAGAAGCAAATATTGCAATCAGTTTCGACCTGATCTTAGATAAATTCCTATCCCCGCTTTTAAAACTTAACTGAAACCAAAAAGAGGTATATTATTGTTAATAATAAAATTGAATAAATAATTCCTGTTAAGGAAGTGACAGTAAAAGTGAATGCTGCTAACTTATCACTATAGCGGTTAAAATCCGTTTACACTTCTACATTTATATAGTTTAGAATAAACATTACACTTTCACTGTAAAGACTAAAGGTAATCCTTTTATAAATAACACTTAAAGATAATTACATACCTCATCGACATCTTCAGTGTCGCGCTCTAAAATATAAGCTACTCAAGTAAAAAATAAGAATAAATAACAAAATAACAACTCACATAACAAAAAACCCTAAAAACACCTTTAAATTATTATATTGAAACCACTGATTAACCTTACCAAAACTAAAAAGAACCCAATATAAACCCTGACCACCAAAAAATTCTATCCAACCAGAATCAAAAACCCTTGTCGCTCTATAACCCACCTCTAGAGGACTAAAAGAAATACCATAAGTAGAAAAAAATGGCATAAACCACATTGAACCAGAGAATGAAGAAATATTATATAAATACATAGAAAATAACCTATCACCAAAAACATACCCAGCAACTTCATAACCCAATCAACCACCTAAAAATAATACAAATAAAGTAAGAAACCTTAAATAATAAGGTAAACAAATTATAGAAGGGGTAGGACAAATTAACCACATAAGAGAGCCCCCGCCAAAAATAGATATAATTAATAGTCCAATTATACCACTCATTATATTATAATTAGTCTCAACCATATGATAAATAGAAACGAAATTAAAATCACCACACAAAACAAAATAAAATAAACGAAAAGAATAACAAACAGTCAAGCCCGTAGATACAAATAACAAAAAAAAACCAAATATATTTACATATCTCATAGAAAATATCTCTAAAATAAAATCCTTAGAATAAAATCCAGCCAAAAAGGGCATACCACAAAGAGCAAAATTAGAAATCATCAAACTAGAAGAAGTAAAAGGCATATAAATAGACAAACCCCCCATAAAACGAATATCCTGAGAATCCCCTATAGAATGAATAACGCCCCCAGCACACATGAATAGTAAAGCCTTAAACAATGCATGAGTCAATAAATGAAAAAAAGCCAAACCAGAAAGACCAATAGAAATAGTTATAATCATAAGTCCCAACTGTCTAAGAGTTGACAAAGCAATAATCCTCCTTAAATCAAATTCAAAATTAGCCCCCAGACCAGCTATAAATATAGTCAATCCCGAAATCAATAACAAACAAATATTTAATCAGCACCCAAAAGAGGGGCTAAACCGAATAAGAAGATAAACCCCAGCAGTAACCAAAGTAGAAGAGTGCACCAAAGCAGACACAGGTGTAGGGGCAGCTATAGCTGCCGGTAATCAAGAAGAAAAAGGGATCTGAGCACTCTTAGTTATAGCAGCCAAAACAACAAGAAAAGAAATAAATTCTATTTCAAATGAACCCGACAAAACCTCCAAATAATAAATAAAACTTCAACTACCAAAATTAATCATCCAAGCAATAGCCATCAACAAAGCAACATCCCCAACCCGATTAGACAAAACAGTCAACATACCAGCACCATAAGACCTCACATTCTGATAATAAATCACTAACAAATAAGAAACTAAACCTAAACCATCCCAGCCCAACAAAATTCTAATTAAATTAGGGCTAACAATTAAAAACATTATAGAAACAACAAACATCAAAACCAAGGAAATAAAACGAACAATATTTAAATCGCCAGATATGTAATCATCTCTATATAAAATAACTAAAGAAGAGATAATAAAAACAAAACCTATAAATAATAAAGACATCCAATCAAACAAAAAAGTTATAATGACAGATCTACCATTTAACGTAATGATATCTCAATCAATAAAATAAATCAAATCATTTATAATAAAGTATGAACCCAGGACACAACAAACCCAACCAAAAAGAAATAAAAAAATAAATCTAATAAAACAGATAGACATAAACATAAATCTAAAATACATAAATATATCATCGGCACCACAAACCAATATTTTCCATTAAACTATTTAGATTTTAGCCTAAACTCAAAAAACAGTAAAATCCACCTTCAAAATAATCAAATTTAACGGAAACCAGTGTAAAAACAACAATATAAACTCACGAACATAACCTAAAGAACAAGAATAAATACCGGAATAAACAGACCCATGCTGGCTATAAGAATATAAATAAAGAGTATAAGCAGCACTAAAAAAAGACAAAAAAATCAAAACAAACATAAGACACCATGATCAAGAAACTAAACTACTCAATAAACCAATCTCCCCTAAAAGATTTAAAGAGGGAGGAGCAGCCATATTACAAGATCTCAACAAAAATCATCATATAGCTATTCTAGGCATCAAGTTAATCAACCCCCTATTAATTAAAAGACTCCGTCTACTAAAACGTTCATAAGAAATATTAGAAAGACAGAAAAGACCAGAAGAACATAAACCATGAGCTACCATCAAAGCAAAAGAGCTGCAGACACCCCAATAATTCAAAGTCATAACACCACCAATAACCATACTCATATGAGCCACAGAAGAATAAGCAATCAATGACTTCAAATCAGTTTGTCGCATACAAAATAAACTAACAAAAAGACCACCTACCAAACTCAAAGAAACCCAAAAAACACCAAACTTATATCCAAACTTAAACAATACAGGAAAAACACGAAGAAGACCATAACCCCCCAACTTCAATAAAACACCAGCCAAAATTATAGAACCAGATACAGGAGCCTCAACATGGGCCTTAGGAAGCCACAAATGAACTATAAACATAGGCATCCTAACCAAAAAAGCAAAAACTATACAAACGTAAAATAAATTACCAACTAAATAACCCCTACCACTTAATAAAAATAAACACAAAGAACCCAAAGAATTATAAATATATAAAATACCAACCAGCAAAGGAAGAGAGGCTAACAAAGTATAAAACAATAAATAAATACCAGCCTGAACACGCTCAGGTTGGTACCCCCAACCCAAAATTAAAAATAAAGTAGGAATCAGTCTACTTTCAAAAAAAATATAAAATGAAAGTAGACTGATTCTTCTAAAGGTACAATACAATAAAATAGTAAGAGAAATAACAACAAAAAGAAAAAATCCAGGAAAATAATTCAATCGAAAAACAGACTCTCTAGCCAAAATCATAAGAACACAAATCCACAAACTAAGAAGAATAAGACCATAAGAAATTAAATCACAACCAAAAAGATAACCTAATCCTCCTCAACAAAAAAAGTAAGGAAAGAAAAACAAGTAAACAAAAGAAATAAAAAACATCAAAGAACAAATCAATCATCAATATCTAGAAAAAAAACACAGTGGGATCAAAAAAATCAAAAAACAAAGAAACCTTAACATTGAAGAACATTATAAGATTGGAAATAATCATTACCATGACTGCGAATTATAGAAACCAAAATAGACAAGCCCAACGAACCCTCGCAGACAGAAAAAACCAAAAAATAAACAACAAAAAATAAGCTATAATTAAACTTACATAAATAAAAATAAATAGAGAAGTAAAGAACCAACACAACAAACTCCAATCTTAACAAAGTAATCAACAAATGCTTCCGACTAGAAGAGAAAGCCCAAATACCACAAAAATAACAAATAAAAAAATATAATCACATTGGCATTAAATAAGTTTTAATAATTTAATAAAAATATTGGTCTTGTAAATCAAAAATAAGGAACAACCTTTTAAAACTTCAGAGGAAAGGTTTAATACCATTTCATTAATCCCCAAAACTAACATTTTAAATAAAATACCCCCTGATATAACAAAACTACTTATATCAACAAGAATAGTAACAAGACTAATATTTACACAAATAAAACACCCTATAGCCATAGGACTAATATTATTAATACAAACAATTATAGTATGCCTAATCAGAGGAACAATATACAAAAGCTTTTGATTTTCATACATCCTATTCATAATCATAATTGGAGGTATACTAGTACTATTTATATACATAACAAGACTAGCATCAAACGAGATATTTTCACCATCAAACAAGATACTGACACCATCACTACTTATTCTACCCATCTTAACTTACATAATACCAACTCTAACAAACAACAAGGAAATAAATATTCACAGTACAATAATAGAGAACGAAATCATAACCACAACAACTGTTATATACAACAAAATAATAGGAATAATAACAACTATACTAGTAATTTATATACTACTAACACTAATTGTAGTTGTAAACATCATTAATGTATCCGAGGGACCCTTACGACACACAAGATAATGAATAAACCCACACGAAACAGACACCCCTTATTCAAAATTGCAAATAATGCCCTAGTAGACCTGCCTACACCATCCACTATTAGAGGATGATGAAACTTTGGATCACTACTAGGGATCTGCTTAATCGCACAAATTGTAACCGGATTATTTTTAGCCATACACTATTGCCCAAACGTAGACACCGCCTTCAGAAGAGTAAGACACATTTGCCGAGACGTAAACTATGGTTGACTATTACGTACTCTGCATGCCAACGGGGCATCCTTGTTCTTTGTTTGCATTTACCTACACACAGGACGAAACATATACTACGGATCATACAATTTTATACACACATGATCCGTGGGAGTAGCAATCCTATTCCTAACCATAGCAACAGCATTTATAGGATATGTCCTACCATGAGGACAAATATCATTCTGAGGTGCAACAGTAATTACAAACCTTCTATCAGCAATCCCTTATGTAGGGAAAGAAGTAGTACAATGAGTTTGAGGAGGGTTCGCAGTAGACAATGCCACTTTAACACGATTTTTTGCACTACATTTTCTAATACCATTTGTGATTACAGCAATAGTAATAATTCACCTATTATTTCTTCACCAAACAGGATCAAACAATCCATTAGGATTAAATAAAAATACAGATAAAATTCCATTCCACCCATACTTTACAGTAAAGGACATTTTAGGTTTTGCATTAACTATTATAATACTAACAATATTAACCCTAAAAGAACCATACATCCTAAGAGATCCAGACAACTTCACACCAGCAAATCCATTAGTAACACCTGTCCACATCCAACCAGAATGATACTTCCTATTCGCATATGCAATTCTACGATCCATCCCAAATAAATTGGGTGGAGTAATTGCCCTAGCAATATCAATCGCAATTTTATTTATCATACCAACAAATAAATCCAAATTCCGAGGAATACAATTTTACCCAATCAACCAAATTATATTCTGAACAATAACAAATACTGTAATCCTATTAACATGAATTGGAGCACGACCAGTAGAAGACCCCTTTATCCTAACTGGACAAATCCTAACAATAATATACTTCTTATACTACATAGTAAACCCCATTACAATGAAGTTATGAGATAAAATAACTAACTAAAGTTAAAAAGCTATTGACAAAGCCTAATGTCTTGAAAACATTATGAAAGAAGTTTAAATCTTCTATTAACTTAACATACTTAAATTAATACACTATAATAAAGAAAAGATAAAACACTTAACACCAATAAAAAACAAAAGATAATTCAACGAAAGAGGTAAAAAGCTCTTCCAAGCTAAATACATCAACTTATCATAACGAAAACGAGGAACAGTACCACGAACCCAAATAAATATAAAAGAAACAAAGGCAAGCCTAACATAAAAAATAAAAGAATAAAGATCACTACCCAAAAAGATAATACAAAATAATAATCTCATAAAAAGAATACTTGCATATTCCGCCAAAAAAATTAATGCAAACCCACCACTACCATACTCAACATTAAACCCAGAAACAAGCTCAGACTCACCTTCAGCAAAATCAAAAGGTGTACGATTGGTCTCAGCCAAACAAGAGATAAATCAAATAAATGATAAAGGGAAGGAAAAAAAAATTAACCATAAATAAGATTGAAAGAAATAAAAATAAACCAAATTATAGCTACAAACCAAAATAACAAAAGAAAGCAAAATAAAAGCCAATCTCACTTCATAAGAAATAGTCTGAGCTAAAGCACGAAGCCCCCCTAATAAAGAGTATCTAGAATTAGAAGACCACCCAGCAATTATAACGGTATACACCCCCAATCTTGTGCAAGCCAAAAAAAACAACAAACCTAATTCAAAAGAAATAAACCCACTCAAATAAGGAATCAATAACCAAACCAATAAAGAAAGGAAAAAACCAAAAATAGGAGAAAAATAATAAATCAAATAGTTAGAAACAATAGGAAAGTATTGCTCCCTAGAAAATAATTTAATAGCATCTCTAAAAGGCTGAAGAATACCAACAAATCCAACCCTATTAGGACCCTTACGAATATGAACATAACCTAAAACCCTACGCTCCAATAAAGTCAAGAAAGCCACCCCAACTATAACAAAAATCATTAACAATAAAAAAACAACAGCAAGAAAAAAAAGATCAAACATATACTACCTGTAAAATAACTTCACATTAATAGATTCTAAATCTAATGCACTTATCTGCCAAAATAGCACATATATTAACAAAAACCAATATACACACTGAAATTATTCCAAATACCCGGTCCTCTCGTACTAAAATATAAAACAACTCTATAGATAGAAACCAACCTGGCTCACGCCGGTCTGAACTCAGATCATGTAAGATTTTAAAGGTCGAACAGACCTAATTAATTTCAGCTCCTGCACCGAAAATTTATCTTAATCCAACATCGAGGTCGCAAACCCCCCCGCCAATAAGAACTCTCAAGGAAGATAACGCTGTTATCCCTAAGGTAATTTAATCTTATAATCAAAATAAATGGATCAAAAACCAATATACATAAATATACACAAAACAAAGAGAAGTTAAATAATATTTACTCCCATCACCCCAACAAAACAATATTCCCACTCCATAAACATAAAACAAACAACATAAAAGTAAAAAGAATGTCAAACTCTATAGGGTCTTCTCGTCCCATAAAAACATTTAAGAATTTTAACTCAAAAACCAAATTCAATAAACCATACCTCTAAGACAGTTTATATCTCGTCAAACCATTCATACCAGATCACAATTAAAGAACTAATGATTATGCTACCTTTGCACGGTCAAAATACCGCGGCCCTTTAACAACAGTCAGTGGGCAGGCCATACTTCAAAAACTAACAAGAAAAGATGTTTTTGTTAAACAGGCGGACATAAAATTTTGCCTAATTCCTTAAAAGCAATTAACACCCTTCATACACTCCCAAACAAAACAACAAATGAAATTTACTAATTACACAATAATTACTATCCAAACCAAAAGTAAAGAAAACATTTCAATAAATAACTTAAATAACAAAAAATCAAAAAAAGAACAAATAAAACTTTAACATAATCAAATAGAAAATCACCATAAAATCCACAAAACTAAATAAACACCAAAAATTATAAAAATAAAATAAAGAGCTAATCCCCCTCAATCTTAACACCAAATAAAAATAAATAAATCAACAGTAAAAATTAAATAAGATATCTGAATTAAATTCATTTCTTGAAAAACCAGAAACCATTAAAGACGAATAACATTTCACTACCAACCACTTATTATCAATACTGATGAAACAGTAACTAACATAAATCATTAACTCCTTTAAAATCGGGAAATAAAAATAAATAATAAAATTCAATGAACCCTGATACACAAGGTACGACAAATAAAATCAACTTCCAAAAAATCACTACCCAACAAATCCTTCACAGTACAAATAAACTATAGTAAAAAAAATTAAATCAAAACAATACAACAACAAAATAATACTTTAATCAAATAAACATTAACACCCATAAAATAAAAACAAGACAATCAATAAAAATCAGACCATGTCGAATCGCACGACACAACAATTCAGCGTAAATGAAAACTCAACTAACAGAAATGATCTGATATCAATCCAGCCACACCTTCCGGTACGACCACTTTGTTACGACTTATCTCATTATATAAACCTAAACGAGAGCGACGGGCGATGTGTACATACCCCAGAACCTAATATCACAATAACAATCTACAAATTATTACAACTAAATCCAATTTCATGTCAATATTAAAATTAACAATCCATAAACAAATACCAATGTAATCCATCATTCCACTTATAAACAAGCTGCACCTTGACCTGAAATAAATCAAAATAAAGAAACCAGAAAATTAACATAACCCCTAAAAAGATAATCAATAAACGGCGGTATACAAACCATAAATCAAATAAGTAAGGTCCAACGTGGACTATCGATAACGAGACAGATTCCTCTAGATGGAATGAGATACCGCCAAATTCTTTAAGTTTCAAGAACATAACTATTACTACTCAGGTAAACCAAACTTAACATTCTATAATAATAGGGTATCTAATCCTAGTTTAAAAATAAAATTTCATAGTCTCCAAACATAAAAAAGAAAAATAAAAACAGTAAAAATTTCACCCATGAAACCATTTAAACAAAATCAACCAAAATAAATCACATAACTATCTTTAAATACCAAACCCATTCAAACGCTTCCAAGGTATAACCGCGGCTGCTGGCACAAAATTTAACCGAAACTAAAATGTATTGCTAAATACAAGGATACTTGATCACCTAAGAATACCTAATGAGAAATACATCACCCATACTCCATTTAAGCCCATCTAGAACTCTTAAAGCCAAATTCACGCACACACTTACATATAGAACAAACAAAAATTGAACAAAAACTAAGCAAGAATAAAACTTCCCTCTTTTGTTAACAAGGTAACAAAGCAGCACGGTGCAATATTAG